CTTTAATTTCGATTCTTGGAAGAAAATAAGTTTCTTGAAATTTTGAACCTCCATTTTCATTTTCAAAGGAGTGTTGAAGTTGAAAAACCACTAGTCGTTTGAATCCTTATTGCGGAGTCTATAAATTATCCGACCTCGGGTTGAATCATAACGGCTTACTTCAATCTTAACGCTATCTCCTGGTAGGATTCGTATAAAACTACGTCGTATTCGTCCTGAAACATAACCTAGAATAATATCTTCATTATCTAAACGAACCCAGAACATTCCGTTAGGAAGTGATTCAGTAATTAAGCCTTCATGAATCCATTTTTGTTCTTTCATTCCAGGCAAAACCCCCTTAAAGTATTAACTAATAGAGGAGTAAGATTAGACAACCCGTCTTTTCTCTTTTTTTTTTCACAAATAGGAAATTTTGAATCCAATTCAGATATCAGAAGGATTACCATATATAACATAAAATTTCTCCACCAATTCCTTCTAGTCGAGCCTCTCGATCTGTCATTATACCTCGAGAGGTAGAAAGAATTACAATTCCCATTCCTCCTAAAATTCTAGGAATTCGTTGATAGTTAGAATAGATTCGTAGACCAGGGCGGCTGATTCTTTTTAAATTTAAGGTATTTTTATATGGTCCTTTCCTATTTCTTCTATGTCGCAGAGTTAAAACCAAAAAATAGTTGTTTTTTTCTTGATGTTTTCTCGCGTTTTCGATAAAGCCTTCTCGTAAAAGTATTTTTACAATGTTTTCGGTGATGTTAGTAGATGCTATTCGAACTGTTTCTCTTCTATTCATGTCAGCATTTCGTATAGAAGTTATTATATCAGCAATAGTGTCTTTACCCATGATGAACTAAAATCCACGATGTTTCCGAATTTTTATCTAAGCAACATGCTTTTTTTATTAGTTTATTATTGATTTGATTTTTATGACTTTTTGATAATAAATTCAAAACGAAAGGTATATACGTGATACACAATCCACTATATTTAAATTGAATTTAGATTTATTATTTATTTCATTTCTATTCTATTTTAAATATCTTACATTTCATTTTGTCTTATAATACCTCGGGAGCTAATGAAACTATTTTAGTAAAGTTTTGTCTCAATTCCCGGGCAATCGCACCAAAAACTCGAGTTCCTTTTGGATTTCCTTCTTGATCAATGATAACTGCAGCATTATCATCATATCGTATTATCATACCGTTGTCCCGTTTGAGTTCTTTACAGGTACGCACAATTACAGCTCTGATCACTTCTGATCTTTCTAAGGGCGTATTTGGTATTGCTTCTTTGATCACAGCAACAATAACGTCACCAATACGAGCATATCGACGATTGCTAGCTCCTATGATTCGAATACACATCAATTCTCGAGCCCCGCTATTATCTGCTACATTTAAATGGGTCTGAGGTTGAATCATATAATTTTTTTATCTGTTCTTTCAATGCAAAAATAAAATGCAAAAGGCGAAAAAAAAAAGAAATATTGTTTGTCCAAAACAAAAAAAAACGAAGGTTTTTTTATCTCAAAGATCCATTTCTCTTGGTTCTATATTGCTATCACTATCCGGAAATAATGAATTGAGTTCGTATAGGCATTTTAGATGCCGCTATCGAGATTGCTCTTCGGGCTATATTTTCTGTCACTCCACTTATTTCATAAAGTATTCGACCTGGTTTGACAACAGCTACCCAATATTCGGGAGATCCTTTTCCCGAACCCATACGGGTTTCCGCGGGCCTTACTGTAACTGGTTTGTCTGGAAATATACGTACCCATATTTTTCCACCGCGGCGTGCATTTCGTGTCATTGCTCGTCGGCCCGCTTCTATTTGTCTCGACGTGATCCAAGCGGGTTCAAGTGCCTGAAGAGCATATCTTCCGAAACAAATCTGATTCCCTCGATAAGATATTCCCTTCATTCTTCCTCTATGTTGTTTACGAAATCTGGTTCTTTTGGGGTTATAGTTGATGGTTTTTTCTTAATTCCATCTCTACTACAGAACCGGACATGAGAGTTTCTTCTCATCCGGCTCCTCGCGAATTTTTTATTTTAATATTGAATTAAGGCATGCATGCAATAATACACTGAATCAAGAGATTCTTTTGAATTCATCTAATTTTTTTATAAAATCTTTCTTTTTTTTTATTGGATTGCTAAAATATAAGTAATCTTATAAAATAAGGAATTTTCGCGGGCGAATATTTACTCTTTAAATATCTATTTTATCTGTAGGGTTAATTTCTAACTTTTCAGAATAGATGAATTGTTCTTTGGTTCGTTCCGCCATCCTTCCAAATGAATCAGCAGAATTCATTTTCAATTGACTTTTCTGTATTCACAGGTTCCATCGTTCCCATCGCTTCTTAATTAATGGTTAGGTCTGAATTAGACAACGGAGCTCTTAATTAAGTTTGTTTTTGAGCCAATCTTCTTAGTCTTTATTGGCTAGAGGCTCTTACTTTTTTCTAAGAAATATGTATTGATGCTTT